AGGACATATATCTGCAAGGCCCGATCAATAGTTCAAGTCACACACTCCCATAATCCATTTTATCTTCGGAAAATTCACTTCAACTATGAGTGTCAAAAAAATAATACATTTTTGTAGAGTTGAAGAGAAATATCCCAATACATGTCTTATTTTTTTTTCAATAATCCATATTTGTAGCAATGAAATACTAGTGTTCCTACCCCAAGTGATAGATGATTGATTCCAAGATGGTATATATTCTTTATAAAGGACCAGAAATACCTTGCTTACGTATCATTGGGAAGTGCATTAACATAAATACGGCGGTAAGAAGAGGTAATACAAAAGTGTGTAAACTATAAAAACGAGTCAAAGTGGATTGTCCTACACTAGCACTTCCGCGTAATAACTCTACCAGAGGCGAGCCTATTACAGGAATAGCGTCTGGTACGCCTGTTACAATTTTGACTGCCCAATAACCAATTTGGTCCCGAGGTAAGGAATAACCAGTTACACCAAAAGATGCGGTCAATACACCCAAAACCACACCTGTAACCCAAGTCAATTCACGAGGTTTTTTAAAGCCGCCGGTGAGATACACGCGAAATACGTGCAGGATCATCATTAGGACCATCATACTTGCCGACCATCGATGAACTGATCGGATTAACCAACCAAAATTAGCTTCAGTCATTATATATTGAACAGAAGCAAAGGCCTCCGTAACGGTCGGACGATAATAAAAAGTCATAGCAAACCCGGTAGCTACTTGTACTAAAAAACAAGTAAGCGTAATTCCCCCTAGACAATAAAATATGTTGACGTGAGGAGGAACATATTTACTAGTTATATCATCGGCAATTGCCTGAATCTCAAGACGTTCTTCGAACCAATCATAGATTTTATTGAGATAGGTAAATCAAGGGGACCCCCCCGGAGAACCGTATATGAAAATTTCATCTCGTACGGCTCAAACAGAAACACCCAAATACTAGTTCTAACGGATGTGTGTAATATAAAGTTTGAAATTTATTAATTCTATGATTTATGATTCAATTTTTTTTTGAAGATACTAAAGAATAAAAATCCGAAAGCTCTTCTTTGTGGTTATAATGCCAAAAAATCAAGTCGGCTCATTCGTCTATATATTGATCGTTATAGGCCTCTTGAATCTTCTATTTACCTATTTTCTTTGGTGTTATTTATGTGTAATGCGGCTTTACTGCTGTTTTCTTTATTATTGATAGGAATTCTCTTGTTAAGACCCTATGAATTGATTAAAACCTCAGATTCATACTAAAACCACGATGATTCAATAAAACCCTTTCAAACTAAGTCTAAGTCCCAAAATTCCCTGAGTAAGAACCATTGGATCATCACTTATTCAATGAATAGATATAATGACTAAAAATCCAAACCAAAGAAACCTTTGTTTTGTCCTTTGATCAAAATAAGCATAAACGAAAGTTTGAAAGAATAAAAATATTTCTATTTATAACTTCTAACTCTTTGAAAAAATTTTTTGAAGTCCGGACACGAGGTCTGACTATTAAGTATGAATCATAGTTCTAATAGTAATCTATTTCATATATTCCGTGCTCCAGATACTAGAATGAATATCCGACGAAGTAAAACCATCTCTATCAAGATGACAGACCCATTCTCTGTACTATCCATAGGATCATTTATACCAAGTCACACACTCATATTCCGGAAATACAGAAACAAAGAAATTCCACGGTCAAACTACCAAAATAGAATGGGATAAAAATCAGAAACCTAAACGCTTCACTTTGTATTGAAAAAGCCAGTTAATGGTTCTTGGGAATCTAATTCATTGAAATTCCATCCAGTAAAATGGAAGAATTATAAATCTCCAAAATAATAGATAGGAATATCGCGAATAGAGCCATTGCGAGACCCATCAAAGGAGTAGTTCCCCACCCAGGAGCTACTTTACCATATTCTGAATTCAATGGTTTCAATAAACTCCCCGCATTAGTTCGTTTTGGGCGGCCAGATCTAGAACTACCTTCAACGGTTTGTGTAGCCATAATATTTTATATTCAGTAAGATCTGTTGACTTTGTATACCATTCCGTTGTAAATAAATGATCTTATCATAGATCCATTGTGGTCTTAAAACTTTATAATGTCTTAAAACTATATAATCATGGAAACAGCAACCCTAGTTGCCATCTTTTTATCTGGTTTACTTGTAAGTTTTACTGGGTACGCCTTATATACTGCTTTTGGGCAACCCTCTCAACAACTAAGAGATCCATTCGAGGAACACGGGGACTAGTTGAAGTACGGATCCTCCCAATATTGGGAGGATCCGTACTTCAATTGAGATAATGACAAATCATTTCACCTTTTTAGTTGGAACTTTAGGCGGGTCTCGAAAAAAGATAGCGAAAAAAATTATTCCTAGAGTTGAGACTAAAAGGAATGTATAAACCAATGCTTCCATAGATTCGATCGTGGTTTACAATTATAGCTTCCATACCTGTTTATTTGGGATCGCCTCCCGGATAAATAAAGAACAAGAGTCAAAGAAAAGGCAGTGATTCAAATCAAGATTTATCTGGTACCCCATCTAAAAATCACAAAAAGAAAATAAAAATGAAAAGTAACAAGTAACAAAGCATATTGTATCAGACTACTTGTCTTCTTGTAGTTGGATCTCCAAGTTTTTGGAATGCTCCAAATTCCACTTGAGCATCTAAATCTGGATCAATACCAGCAAAAACATCTCGAAACAAGGTTCTAGCACCATGCCAAATGTGTCCGAAGAAGAAGAGCAAAGCAAACGAAGCATGTCCAAAAGTAAACCAACCCCGTGGACTGCTACGAAAAACACCATCGGATTTCAAAGTAGCACGATCTAATTCAAAAATCTCACCCAATTGAGCACGTCTAGCATATTTTTTCACAGTAGCGGGATCGCTATAACTGACTCCGTTGAGTTCGCCGCCATAGAACTCGACAGTTACACCTACTTGTTCGACACTATATTTAGATTCCGCCCTTCTAAAAGGAACATCGGCTCTAACAATTCCGTCTCCGTCTACCAAAACAACCGGAAATGTTTCAAAAAAAGTAGGCATACGACGTACAAAAAGTTCGCGCCCCTCTTTATCTCTAAAGATAGGATGTCCTAACCACCCAACAGCTATTCCATCCCCGTTGTCCATTGAGCCCGCTCTGAATAACCCCCCCTTTGCCGGATTATTGCCGATGTAATCATAAAAAGCTAGTTTTTCGGGAATTTTAGACCAAGCTTCAGATAAACTTTGATTTTCAGCCAACCCAGCACCAATTCTTCGATATATTTCTTGTTGGAAGTATCCTTGATCCCATTGATAACGAGTGGGACCAAATAATTCAATCGGGGTAGTTGCTGAACCATACCACATAGTTCCAGCAACTACAAAAGCGGCAAAAAAGACAGCAGCAATACTACTGGAAAGGACGGTTTCAATATTTCCCATACGTAATCCTTTGTATAGGCGTTGAGGTGGACGTACACTAAGATGGAATAGACCCGCCAATATGCCCAAGGTCCCTGCTGCAATATGATGAGAGGCTATTCCTCCCGGAACAAAAGGATCAAAACCCTCCACACCCCACGCTGGATTTACGGATTGTACCCTTCCAGTTAGTCCATAAGGATCGGACACCCATATTCCAGGACCATACAATCCTGTTACATGAAATGCACCAAAACCAAAGCAAGCCACCCCTGATAGAAATAAATGAATTCCAAAGATCTTAGGCAAATCCAAAGAGGGTTTTCCTGTACGTTCATCAGTAAATATTTCTAGATCCCAATACACCCAATGCCAGATAGCTGCCAAAAAGCACAAGCCCGAAAACACAATATGTGCCCCGGCCACACCTTCGTAACTCCAAATACCCGGATTCGTTACAGTACCCCCTGTGATACTCCAACCGCCCCATGAATTGGTTATTCCTAAACGAGTCATGAAGGGTATAACGAACATACCCTGTCTCCACATTGGATCAAGAACAGGATCAGAAGGATCAAAAACTGCTAATTCGTATAGAGCCATCGAACCGGCCCAACCAGCAACCAGAGCTGTATGCATTATATGGACAGAAATCAAACGACCGGGATCATTCAATACGACGGTATGAACACGATACCAAGGCAAACCCATGGAAATACCCCTTTATCAATGAAAAATAGACACAATGTAACTTTATTGCATTGGAAAAAACTATGCTGTGGACCCTCTTTTTAGTGGATTATCTTGGGGAAAGAATTAATATTTCTTTGATTTGTTTGATTCTTTTCAATTACTTTTAGTAATAATGAAACTATTTTGTTCGTAGGAACAAAAAGAAGCAGATCTATTCTACACCCGATAAGTACCAATACGCAATGGTAGGGGAGTTGATACCATTTTATATGAGTGAATGCATATATATATTTGTTCATCATTCAAAGGACTTATTTGTAATAATTTTCCTTTATTCATTTTGTCTTCTTTATCTTTTTTTATAAACTTAGTCAATCTATGGATAAAATATGATAAAGGCCAATATTAGTAGGACACTAAATCCATTGTTACGCTTTCACATCAAAGTGAGATATAGTACTTAATTTTTCTTTTATTTAATGCCTATTGGTGTTCCAAGAGTACCTTTTCGAAGTCCTGGAGAGGAAGATGCATTGTGGATTGACGTATAGTGCGACTTGTCAGATATATTGGGTCATATGGTATTTCCCCATTCTCTTCCCCGATCGAGATATCCTCCCCTTCGCCCAAGAAAGATTGATTGAATTATCAAAAATTTGGAGCGTGAAGTTCAATTAGATCCATTTTTTCGGGAGGGTATACAGATTAATATTATCAATTAGAATAATTTATGGTTATCTTGGTTAGGCCAATAAAATGAAGTATCCAGGCTCCGTTTAGAAAAAAACCGGTAAAAAATCTATTTATGATTACTATTTCTATCATATTCTATTTCTTTATATATTTATAATAGAAGTGATCTCAAACTGTTAATCAATCGAGTAATATGATGAATGCATTGAATATCTGTTGTAAGACATGAAATAAATTGTAAAAAGGAAGTCGTAGCAAAAGGACGTGGTATTGGGGCATTTGTCATATATGTGCAAATCCAAATCGGGCGGATCTTTACTCGGAGTAGAGCATAAACCTAAAAAAATTGAAGAAGCCCATTCAGGAACAAGAAAATTACATCGCGATTGAGATTGTATCTCGATGAAACAATACATCAATGAAAAGTTAGTTAGATAAATTTAGTAATTTTTTTTTATAGATAAACAAAACAGGCCAAAACCCATCTTTTTTGAAAAATGAAAGAAAAGCCCCTTTTTATAAGTTAAAAGCCTGGTATGAAAAAAAAAAAAAATAAAAGAAAGCGCTAGAATCTACATCTACACATTGATTCTTTTTTTTTTTCGTTATTTTTGTTGAACCGTATGCATCAAAAGGTGCATGTACGGTTTCTAAGGGATACAACTTTATCCCAATCAACCGACTTTATCGAGAACGATTACTTTTTTTAGGCCAAGGGGTTGATAGCGAGATCTCGAATCAACTTATTGGTCTTATGGTATATCTCAGTATAGAGGATGATACCAAAGATCTATATTTGTTTATAAATTCTCCTGGCGGATGGGTAATACCCGGAGTAGCTATTTATGATACTATGCAATTTGTGCGACCAGATATACAGACAATATGCATGGGATTAGCCGCTTCAATGGGATCTTTTATTCTGGTCGGAGGAGAAATTACCAAACGTCTAGCATTCCCTCACGCTTGGCGCCAATGAGTTTTTTATTTGATTTGAGAGAAAAAAGAAGACTATGCCTTCGCGCTATATGAAATATGAATATTAAGTAATAATAGCATGGCACTTCGAATTCGATATGATAAATTTTTTTAACCCTTAAATTATGTATCGAAAGAGTAGTATGAGATAAAAGGTATTTCCGATTTTATCTAATCTATCGGGAGGCCTATTTCAGCGTCACAAACTTTTTTGTTTTCACGCCGGGAGGCTCTTAACAATATTTAGGTTATGAAAGAATATGAAAATAAAAAAAATCTTGTTTTTTTATTTGAAAAAAAAAAAAAAGAAACTTTGGGATTGCTAAATAACAGACGAAATAAATATATAAAGCAACGGAGCCATCATAGTATTTTTGAACTACTCCAAAAACAAAAAGAAGGGTGGTTATTGGATCATTTACCAACCCGAGTCTGATAGACCCTATATTTAATTTATTTGATATTTAAGTAAGGTAAAAACGAATTCCATTATAGAGCCGTATGCAATGCGTAAAAGATGCCTGTACGGTTGTTCAATTATATATTTTATTATTCCACCTTATCATCATGCGAGATAGAATAAACATTTATTATGTTATATCATCAGGGTAATGATCCATCAACCTGCTAGTTCTTTTTATGAGGCACAGACGGGAGAATTTATCTTGGAAGCGGAAGAACTTTTGAAGCTGCGCGAAACCGTCACAAGGGTTTATGTACAAAGGACAGGCAAACCCTTATGGGTTGTATCCGAAGATATGGAAAGAGATGTTTTTATGTCAGCAACAGAAGCCCAAGCTCATGGAATTGTTGATCTTGTAGCGACTGAATAAAAAAGAAAAAATAACAAAAATTTCAGACGAATTGGTGATTTGAGATTTTATCTTCTTACCGGATTTAATATTCTATTCATTAATCTATTAATATAGAAATAAAATAATTCATAATCATCCGGTTAAGATCGATCTAAACCAGCCCATTATGTATATGATTCAATATGCCAACTATTAAACAACTTATTAGAAACACAAGACAGCCAATCAGAAATGTCACGAAATCCCCCGCTCTTGGGGGATGTCCTCAGCGACGAGGAACATGTACTAGGGTGTATGTGCGACTCGTTCAGATCATGGGCTAGGACAAAAGAAAGAAAACAATTGATCCAGTATCAACGATCAGTACCAGTGAATAGACTAGAATGGAAGAACTCCATTCAATATCTAAAAATAAAAAAGATCTATCCTTCTATTGTGGTATCAAATGTATGGTTTCCGTTGGTGCAAATCCAATCAACTCCGTTTTAAATTTAAGATGAGAAAGAATTCTCCATTGATAGCAAATGATATCCATTAAGCAGGGGAAATACTATTTTAAAAAGCAGAAAAATTATGCCTTACTCTTGCAAGAACGGACTAACAGGGTCAGCTACTCAGCTAATCTTCATAATTAAATACCGTTACTGTATAAGTAGATCTCATTGTGAAAGACCTCGTACTGGATAATTATGGGTAGAGCCAAAGAGTGTGAACTGTACAAGTTAACAATAACATTGATTAAATGAAAGAAGGGCTCCGGTGTATAGAGAGGACCTCACCGTTTAAGAAGTAACCATAGAAACGATGGAACCCACTATATCCATTTATATTTACTACTTTTATGTGTTTTTGATACCTAATATCAATACAATTTTTTCTAGGCATTTCACCTAGAAAAAAAAAAAAAAATCGTGGTCGGGAAGGTTATAGTAGCAAAAGCCATTGGAATTAAAATTTTATACATTGGAAGAATCCGTTTTGTTATTAATAGACTAGGATACGGGAAGGGAATAACTGAAAGAAAGGAAATCGATTAGTTATTCATCAAAGTTTCATTTATTCAATGACCAGAATTAAACGAGGGTATATAGCTCGAAGACGTAGAACAAAAATTCGTTTATTTGCATCAACCTTTCGAGGGGCTCATTCAAGACTTACTCGTACTATTACTCAACAGAAAATAAGAGCTTTGGTTTCGGCTCATCGGGATAGAGGTAGACAAAAGAGAGATTTTCGTCGGTTGTGGATCACTCGGATAAATGCAGTAATTCGCGAGAATAAAGTATACTTCAGTTATAGTAAATTTATACACAATCTGTACAAGAGACAGTTACTTCTTAATCGTAAAATACTTGCACAAATAGCTATATTAAATAAGAGTTGTCTTTATATGATTTCCAATGAGATCATAAAATAAAGAGATTGGAAGGAATCCGTTGGAATAGTTTAAATGGAGTTCCCTGGAGAATGAACTCTGGGAAGGTAGAGTAGAAATTAGTATGATAAAATATGATAAAGTCATCAAAATGAAGAAAGACGTTAAATAAAAAATATTTATTCCTCTTCTCCCATTTTTTTTCTTACGACAGGACATTTCGATTTTACGATTTTTCGAACAAAAAAAAAAAAGTCAATCCGCATTTGAGTTTGGATTGGAATTTTATTTTGATTCAATTCAATTGAAGAGTCAACCTATTTTTTTCTGGTTCTAAGACCAGCAGCTCTAGCGGTTGACTCGCTTCTTTCAAATTGTTTCTCATTATTAAGAAAAGGTAACGGAGATAAAATACGAGCTTGTTTTATAGCAATAGTAATTAATCGTTGTTGTTTTAAGGTCAATCTATTCACCCGTCTAGATAATATTTTTCCTTGTTCGCTAATAAATCGACTAATTAAACTCATGTTTCTATAATCAATTCGATCCCCCGATTGGATCGGAGGCAAACGCCTACGAAAAGATCGCTTAGATTTAAGAAAGATTCGCTTGGATTTATCCATGGTTTGTTTATTCCTTATCCTGAAAATCCCAATCCTATTTCTTAATTCTATATCATCTTTGATCCGATCGAAATAGGATTTGGTTTGTTTATATTTATTTGTTTCTATTTAAATAAATTTAAATAAATTAAAAAAGAAATTATATATATATATTGTTATATATAATATGTAATTTTTCATCTTCCTTGGAAGACTGACACACGAGCGATCGGTTCGATCTATTTCTTTATCTCCCCATGAATCGTATGTTTGTAACAACAGGGACAGAATTTTCTCAATTCCAATCGACTAGGCGTATTGTGTCGATTCTTTTGAGTAATATATCTGGAAATGCCCATTGATTCCTTATTAACACGATTTCGAACACAACTGGTACATTCCAAAATAACCGTTACTCGGACATCTTTACCCTTAGCCATGAACCTCCTTTGGTTTTTGATTCACTCAATTCTTTAATTTTCCGACCCGAAGCAAGGAAGAAGAAAGGACACAAAAATAGAAGCAGGTAACTCGAAATCAAATTATGAAATAAATATTTTGTTGCAATCAATATAGTAATAAATAATAAGTAATATAATGATTTCTAACTATATTTATAATTTTTAATTGCCAATTGCCGTCCAGTATTTCATTTTCAGTTAAGTATCTTGTATGATATTGTTGCCCCAACCACCGCATTTCCGTTCTATATATTAATTTAATTTGAGCCTGAGCCCGAGTTCATAGTTTCACTGAGGGTGAAACCGCTTTTTCTTTGTTTTTTTTTTTTTTTAGAAAGAATAAGTAAAAAAAGAAAAAAAGAAAAAACAAAGAAAAAAAGGAGGGAGGGGTAGGGATTAGTTACAGATATTTGATTGTATCTCTAATCTTCTTCCCCCTTCCCATATCAATAGCTAGAATGAAAAAAAGGGGAATATCAACGCATCCGGAAAAAAACGATTGATCTCTATCAATAAACCTGCTAAAGACCCGAACCATAGAGTACTTACTACCGGTGCCACGGATAGATATGTTTTTAGATCTCGCATTTTAAAAACTCCTCTTTCTGTATTCGTTATTGTAATTTTATTGTAATTTGTAATACCTAATGGTAATACATATATGACCGTATGTGTATATGTAGTTAATGACTTACCACTTGTACGCGGAGTTCCTAATTCAAATTGAAATGTACAAAATAGATATTTATTTAAAGAAAAAAATACGTCCATTTCCGCCTTAAATTCCTAAAAAATATTAATTTTTTGTGGTAGATTTCATATTTATTTCATACTTTATATAAGTCTTTTACCATATTATATGTTTGTTATATGATATATGAGACCAAAAGGAAGAAGGAAGAAATGATAAGAGAGTTTGTGTATATCAATGT